TGGGTGTGATCCGTTGGACATAGATCCAATTTTTTGATTCCTTAGAATTTTTTTTTCCCGTTCCTGGTGGTATCAAGATGCCGCTGTGCCAGGATATCTTATCTGTCTCTCCAGGAAAATAGATATCCCCAGAAAATATTTTTAGTTCAATCTTTTTTTTTTTTTTCTCCACTCGGACCAATCCGCCTACTCGGCTTCTTATATTGAAAGTAATTTGTGTATCTACTCCAATGATACTATTGTTCCGTACCATTATAGAAGAAGATCCGGGTAAGATATGCACTTCCTCGGGAATGAAAAAAAATCGATCTATTTTCGTTTGGTATTTTGGCCTAAATTCTTTTGTTCTTCGATACTCAAGTAAATCCTCTTTTTTGACGATTGAATCCACCTCTATAGTCCCATATTTAGTAATTCCTGAACTCTTTCTTCTGTATCGGGGATCATCGAAATAAGCAAGAATACTATTTATACGGAAAAGACCATTTACGGGTATTTCAATCGAGATACCCGAACGGGGTATTAGTTCTTTTTCTTGATTAGATTGTAATGGAATGATGAATCTATTTCTTCGCCTCTTTGCCAATAAATCAGAATTATCGTCGAGAATGGGGGGATATATGAAATTACAATAAACATTACATATGATTCGATCAGGTCCTGAATAATCAAGAACCCACTCCCCCTTTTTACCAGAAGGATCCGACCTAAACGATTTGTGTCTCACTTGATCATTAGTCACTGAAGGGTTAGAAATAGAAATATATTTTCGTTCGGCAGAAAGAGAATGAATATTTATTTGATCTTGATCCTTGTGGAGCGAAAAAGGGACTATACTGGATCTGTATGGAACTCCAGATAATATCCACAAATGACTTGTTTTTGGTAAGAGATGAACATTACCATATGTATATTCGGGTGCATGGTACACAGCGATACTCCAGTGCATTTCTCCCTCTGAGTCAGAATAAATATGTTTTCGAACTCTCTCTTTAAAATTCAAGGTGGATGCTTCGGCGCGAATCTCAGCAATCACTTGTTCTGATTCTACATATTGATCATTTTTAACTAAAATCAAACTTTTTGGTGGGATATTCACATTATGTAGAAGATCTTGACCCTCAATAGTTACATATAGGTCTATATAACATAGAAAAGCAGGATACCCATGACGTGTACGTGTGGGATGAACCAAATCTTCATTGAATTTGATTTTTCCATTATCAGGAGCTCGTACATGTTCTGCAGTACCACCTGTAAATACTCCACCGGTATGAAAAGTTCTTAATGTTAGTTGAGTCCCGGGTTCCCCAATAGATTGACCCGCAATAATACCTACTGCTTCTCCCAATTCGACCAAGTCGCCATGAGTGGGACTACGGCCATAACATAATCGACAGATCCAAGATGTACTCCTGCAAGTAAAGGGGGTTCTAATACTAATAGATATTGGTTGTACTCGAAAGGTTATGAATCGATTAACAAGCCCAATCCCAATATCTTGATTTCTAATGGCAATGCATCGTGAACCCATATATATATTGTCTGCTAATACACGACCAATTAATGTTTGGATAAAAATTCTTTCTGTTATCATCCCATTTTGAGGACTCGCAGAAATACCTCGGATGGTGCCACAATCTGTTCTACGTACAACAATGTGTTGAACTACTTCAACAAGTCTGCGCGTGAGGTATCCAGCATCTGATGTTCGTACAGCAGTATCTACAACTCCTTTGCGAGCTCCGTAGCAGGAAATAATATATTCCGTTAAAGAGAGTCCTTCGCGTAAATTGCTTTGAATGGGTAAATCAATCATTTGTCCTTGAGGATCCGACATTAATCCTCTCATACCTACTAATTGATGGACCTGAGATGCATTTCCTCTAGCTCCCGAAAAAGACATTATATGGACTGGATTAGAAGGAGCAGTCATCCTAAAATTAGGATTCATTTCTTGTCGTAAATATTCACTTGTAGCATACCAGATCTCAATGGATTGACGTAATTTTTCTACCGCGTGTACATTCCCATAATGGTGGTGTTTTTCCAAAATTAAACTTTGTTGTTCAGCATCTTGTACTAGCCATCCCTTAGAAGGTATTGTTAAAAGATCATCAATTCCTAATGAAATGGATGTAGCAGTGGCTTGCTGAAAACCCAGAGTCTTTACTTGATCCAGGATATGTGATGTATATGCCATTCCAAAGTGATCTATTAATCTGCTAATAAGTCGTTTCATGGCAGTTCCATCTATCGCTTTATTGTGAAAGACTAGATCCGCCCGTTCTGCCATAAGTACCTCCCTCAGTTGAGTAGGATTCAGATTCGACAATGAGGTTGAGTCAGTGATTCGAAGACTGCCTTTCCTCGATCTTGATTAGTGTAGAAATTCGCGAATTAGAATATCTAGTTGAGACGGGAAGACCCGAATCGAATTATCACGGGTATCATAGCATAGAATTTTTTAGCTTAGGTACTAGAGGAGCAAGCCCGGTAA